AGTTGAGAAGGGTTTTTTATTGAAAAGAACCCATAGCAATTAGTTATGTCTAAATTTCTTCATTAGGAAAACACAAATTGAGATTCAAATACAAAAAGCATGTATCAATTTACAGTTAGTGGCCAATAGTTAATGGTTCAAATTTGTCATAAATTTTGGCTTGTGTGACCGAAAAGCCAGACTTTCTTTTTCATTTAAAATAGAAAAAGGAGAAGCGTGGAGGCTTTCTTTTAGTAAAGAACTAAAAGAAAACAGAATGCAAGTACAATAAAAAAATAAGTTAACCAACCCCCAAAAACCAATAAATGAAAAAATTGCATTTAGTTTTCTTTGGGCGACATGGCCGAGTGGTAAGGCGGGGGACTGCAAATCCTTTTTCCCCAGTTCAAATCTGGGTGTCGCCTGATCAACAAAATAAGAAAAATCTCCTATTCTGTTCTGCTGATCTAACTCTTTTGTTAATAGAACCGGCTTAATTCTTCCCCAGCATAAGCAGAGGAAAAGTACTTTTGAAGAGATAATTGTAATTTTTTATTTATTTCGTTGATTAGTTCATCACTAGTGTTGAGTCAGAATCCCCTTTTGACTATGCGCTATTGATTTCACTATTATTAGTGAGCAATAATAGAATAATTTCTTCATATTCATAGAAATAGGGGACATAATTCACATGGATATAGTAAGTCTCGCTTGGGCTGCTTTAATGGTAGTCTTTACGTTTTCGCTTTCACTCGTAGTATGGGGAAGAAGTGGACTCTAGAGGTACTATTAATTTAGTTGAGGAATAAAACTCTACCAATAGTTTTATAGATCATTCTGAAAAGTTTTTTTAACAATTTTAAATAAACATATATTCATTTCGAAAGTCCGTTGGATTCTAGTAGAATTAATGGATTATCTAAATAAGACTCTTTCAATTTCAATTAAAGAGATATTTTACTCATTCTCACTAATTTTTTCGAAATTTTCTATTTCAACGATAGGTTCTTAATAGAATTATAGATAGACAATGAGGAAGGTCTAATTTTTATTTTTTATTTGTTTTACTGCTTACTGTTCAAAAGCCGTTCTAGTAAATATCTACACACTTGGCCTTAGAGAGAGCCCCATATTGGACATTTATCGCTTCTTTTATTTTTTTTTTTAGATTCCTATAGAACTCAGGTCCGGAACTCCTCTTAGTGACTCAATCAATTATCTCTTTCAAATACTAAAAAACGACTTGATTTTTTCCCGTATTGATCTTACTTTAGATATAGAGATTCATATTGGAAAAAATACGAAAGAAAATAAATATGAAGAATTAGAACAAAGTTTTTTGTTCAATTGGAACAAATAGATGTAGCAAAGAAAAAAATAGAATTAAGTACTATGTACATTCTATAGATGTAATTGATATCTACATATAGGAAGATCGATCCATCCTATTGTAGATTGATCCATATTAAGTTTGTATTATTATTAGAGTACAACTTGAGTAGTATTTTATACACTAGAGAGAACCCTTTTTTTACACTACAATAAAACGATGATAGTATATGGTAGAAAGAAATATATGAATATTTCTTTCTACCATATACTATCGGATCGCATAAAATACTGCCGACTCTCGTCCGCACATTTCATTTAAGACGCGGGATTTGAATCCTTTTCATGAGAAGTCAGATTTCTGTCAAATTTATTAATCATTTTTACTTTGATTTTGACTGATAGTTTTTACGTAAATGATAAGTAGAAATGCAGTAGGCACGAGAACGAACAATGCAGTAGCAATAAATGCAAGAATATTTACTTCCATAATTTAATCTTTTTTTATTTTAATTTTACAATAATTTGGGATTGAATCCCATAGAGATGATAAATCTTTTGTCTGTAAATTCAATAGACGAATTCCCTCCCGACGGTATTCAATCGAATCAATAACATAAATAACAATATCTGAGCTATCAAATAAACTCATCTCGAGAATTGAGTAGTATACCATTTTATCCGCATCGAATCAACTAAAAAATGGGATTCCTGATCCAATCAAGAATTTTTTTTTTTACTGTTCCATTCTTTCTTTTCGCTAACCTACCCTATGCCTTTCTTGTATCATTATCTGATGATACTGACCCTTCCACTTCCGTTAGCCACAAACCAAAATAAACAATAGGGGTGAAATGGAAAAAGAACGAAGTTAAGCTCTAACCTCTTTTTTTTAATGATCTAATTTTCTTTGAAAATAAAGACATGTGATAAAGATGAATCCCAGTAGAAAGTATCTAATATTCCACTAATAGTAGCCTTTTTGATGGCGGCGGGACTACGAAAATACAATAAATAGAAAAATAAAAATAGGGAAGAATTTTTATTATATTAATTGCTTCACTAACCGAATTCCTTCGTTAAGAAAGGTGGTGTCATTGCGGGACGATCCTTATCTTTCTTTTATCCTCTTTCCGCCAATTCTTATATTAGGACTAGGCCACCTATATCAAAAGTTCAGTGTGCAATTTGA